TGGGATTGTAGTTCAATCGGTTAGAGCACCGCCCTGTCAAGGCGGAAGCTGCGGGTTCGAGCCCCGCCAGTCCCGACGGATCCAATAAATACAAAAAGAAATTTTTCCCTTTTTATGAACTAGTAAAGAATGTCGAGGGATATACTTTCATTCCCAAAGCAAAAAGGAGTCTTGATTTCTTTTTTCTTTCCTATTTTTCCATCTCGCTTTTATTGTTTGTTAGGTTTGGAACTATGTAATTAATTGAAGTGGAAAGGCAATCTGATGATCCTTCATCAGAAGATTGTCCAAGGAAGACGCAAGGTGGGTTATAGAAAAAACAAGGAAACGGATGATAAATATCATTTTGGAGTAATTGAGTTAGGAATCAAAATTTTGATTCGGTATGGATAAAAGAACTTCCTATGTTATACTATTCAAGTCTTGACGACGGGTTGATTTGATAGATCAGATATTGTTATTCATGATAGTGATCCGGTTCAAGATCATCGAGAGGTAATTCATTCATTGAATTTACAGACGATAGACGAAAGATTTATCATCTCTAGGGGATTAAATCCCGAGTTATTGCGAAGTACAAAACCGATGAGATTATGGAAGTAAATATTCTTGCATTTATTGCTACTGCACTATTCATTCTAGTTCCTACCGCTTTTCTACTTATCATTTACGTAAAAACAGTCAGTCAAAATGATTAATTCAATTGAATTTTCAAATTCATTTGAATCAAACTTTCCTTCCAAGTTCTTATCAAAAATTTACGAAGTAAAATGAAAGGGATTCCATTTCACGTCTTAACTAAAATGAAATGAGCGCACTATAATTATAATCGGAAATTATCTAAGAGATAGATAGTATGGTAGAAAAATTCATTTTTCTACCATACTATCTATCTCTTAGTCTATAAAGTTGTAATCTAGAATAAAGATAAACGTTTCAGTTTCTATATATCAATCTACAATATTCTCTTCCTATATGTGTATATTAATTCCATTTCCATATATTCCATATCAATATATTCCATATATTATATTGTATGGAATTGACATAAGACCCAATTTGCTACATCTATTTGTTCCGCTCAATCTGAAATAATTCTTATTTTAGGATTCTAATTCCTTTCCTTTTACTAATAAGGAAAGGGAAACCTCGCCTATTTTTAACGCCATATGAAATAAGTCGATAAAGCATAAACCGCCTTTCTAAAATTAGAATAGAAACCAAAGGGTAAATGCCCGATATGTAACTCACCCGAGGCAAGATCTTATTATTGCCCAGTCTCTCCTTAAACAACCACTATTTCTATATTATTTCTTATAGAAAGTGCGTATACGCTTAACAAAACGACTTCTTTTTTGAAGAGTCAAGAGGGAAATAAATCAAAAAAAAAAAGAAAAAGGTCCGGTCTTCCTTAGTATCCGTCTATAAAGATAGTAAGAGCCCATTGCCATTGATTGAAATAGAAAATTTCGGAAGAATTTTAGGTTGGAATCAATTTCCAATCATCTGAATCCCTTTCTTTTCGAAATACAAAGACGGGAATCAATGAAATATCTCTTGGATTGAAAGAGTATGATTCCTATCATAGATTACTCCATTGGAATCCAATGGGATTCCAAATTTAGAGTTTTGATTTTAAATAGTTCAAAATGCGTTGCAGAACGATCTATAAAACAAGCGGGTTTGATTCCTGAACTCAATTAGTAGTACTTCTAAAGCCCACTTCTTCCCCACACTACGAGTGAAAGGGAAAATGTAAAGACTACCATTACAGCAGCCCAAGCGAGACTTACTATATCCATGTGCATTATGTCCCCTAATCTCTATAAATACGAAGGAATTATTCCATTATTCCTCACTAATAATAGTGGAATTAATGTCGCAGAGTCAAAAAGGGGTTCTACCGAACACTATTGAGAAACCAATCCAATAAATCGATTATGATTTCGAGTTTTTTGGTGATTCAGGCGACACCCGGATTTGAACTGGGGAAAAAGGATTTGCAGTCCCCCGCCTTACCACTCGGCCATGCCGCCAAAATGATACAAAATAGATGCCATTTTTCCCGGATTACTGAATTTTTATTGTACTTGCATTTTGACTTCTGGTTTCCTTAATCCTTTTATTTCCTAAAATAAAAGAAATACCCCTTTTGATTGGATTTGATCCATCCCTTTGATTGATTGTATAGTATCTGAAAATACACAATGCTAAAAACATTCTCTCGTTTTTCTATTGAGAAATAAAATTTGTATTTTTCAGACGAGAAATTTGAACCATTGACTATTGACTCCTTACTTCGAATTCATGAACGATTCTGGGATTTGAATTTCAAATTGTGTTTTCCTAATGACAACATACAAATTGAAGCAGAACTAATCAGTATTGATTTTTCAATTAAAAAATATTTCTCAATTTCAATTATAACAAAACATATGAGTATATGTAAACCCCAGAACATAAATACAGATATCTATTATTTAGATATATATATTGTCAA